ATGCACGATCTTCACAGGTATCACTTTTCACGATACCTAAAAGGTGGAATAGGGATTTTCGAACCATTTCCTATAAGAGAATGGTTTCCATTACTTTGAGAAATGGATTCTTATATCAAACTATAGCTATTGCATTAAAGAAGAAAAGAAACTAATAGAAGTCGAAGACGCGGAATGGTAGTGAATAGAGAGAAAGATTCTTCTGATTTTCTTGTTCCTGAAAATATTCTACCTATCTCCTAGACGCCGTAGAGAATGGAGAATTTTCATGTCTTTCAATTCTCGTACTCGTAATTGGAAAGTTACAGAAGGAGACCCATCATTTTGCAATGAAAACAACATATAAAACTCTGGACAATTTCGAAATAAAGCCGAGCGTCTTAATACATAATGCAAAAAAATTCATTATTGGCCCACCATTGATTAGAAGATTTAGCTTGTATGAATCGCTATTGGTTTGATACGAATAATGGCAATCGTTTCAGTATGTTAAGGATACAGATGTATCCACAATTCATTTAGAGTTACTTAATAGCCTATTTCTTATACCATATCTCTATCCCGTGAAATTCTCGAGCCGAAAGATGGGTGCATATGCTGTGTTTCATTTTGCTAAATGATATCAATTAAATGGTGTATCAATTCCATAAATTGGATATAGCAATAAATAAATCAGCAAAATTCTTTCTAATATTTTAGCATTTCTTCTATCTAAAATATTAGAAAGAATGTACTCTTCTATCCAAATCCAATTTGCATCGATAAAATAAATCCAAATTCCAGCAGTAGATGAATAATTGCAAATTTTTGTGTGTACGAGATTAGAATAACTTCAAAATAACTGACATAATTTTTTATTTTTCCTGATCAGAAAAATATATGAAAAAGAAAGGAGGTAGAAAAATTTTGGGATTTATGGTTAAAGAAGAAAAAGAAGAAAACAGGGGTTCTGTTGAATTTCAAGTATTCAGTTTCACCAATAAGATACGGAGACTTGCTTCACATTTGGAATTACACAAAAAAGATTTTTCATCGGAAAGAGGTCTACGAATACTTTTGGGAAAACGTCGACGTTTACTGGCTTATTTGGCAAAGAAAAATAGAGTACGTTATAAGAAATTAATCAGTCAGTTGAATATTCGGGAGCAGTAATTTAATCGTTCCAATTTTTTTCTTATTTTCTTAGTAGTCTTATAGTAGTCTTATATTTTGCATTTTGATGAGCCTCGTTTTGAGGAATTCATGGAATAATCCATTTTCATGGAATAATGAATTAAGGAAGAAAGGATATGAGTCTACCGCTTACAAGAAAAGATCTCATGATAGTCAATATGGGCCCTCAACACCCATCAATGCATGGTGTTCTTCGACTGATCGTTACTCTCGATGGTGAAGATGTTATTGATTGTGAACCCATATTAGGCTATTTACACAGAGGAATGGAAAAAATCGCGGAAAATAAATGAAATGGAAAATAAATAATAAATAATAGAGGAGAGAATAGAGATGGTAGAAGAGGATAGGAAGAGGGAGAGGACAGGATAGTTATTTAGACAAGGAACTCGTAAATTCCTTAAGTTAAGAAAGAAAAAAGAATAAAAACACGGATACATAACATAAAAAAAAGAATAAATAAGACGAGATTCGCCCCCCTCCTACATATTTAATTTCTTCTCCTACACAAAAACTAACAAGACCCACCCCATTGGTAATTCCATCAATGATACCCTTATCGAAAAACTCCGTTAGTTCGGTTAATCCTCTTATACCGAGGGTGAAGACCCTAGTATAGAAAATATCTATATAACCGCGATTATATGACCAACTGTATATCTTTTTTTTTACTTGATCGAAAAAGTACTTTTTCGGACTTTCCTTGTAAAAGGAATTTATTAAATCCAAATTCTGAAAAAAAGAATAAGCGGATCCATATAAGATATATGCTATGAATAAACCGAAGATAGCTAGACTTACGGAGGAAATAGCATTAGTAATAAATTCATATGAATTTATAGAAGAATTAGAACTTTCCTGAGTCAAGTTTATTGAGGGAGTTAACCACTTTGATAATAGGGTTAACTCTGTTATTCCATTATCCACTGCTCCATTATCAAAAGAGATTCCTATAAATCCAATGAATAAAGTAAAAAGCAGTAATATAAGAAGAGGAAATAACATAGTATTTCCCGTTTCATGCGGGTAGGCAAAAGTGTTTTTAGCCCCAAAGGACGTACTAAAGCATCCTATCCTATTTCTTGTATTACCTTGCTTTTTGGGTATATTTTGTGAAAAAAAAGAAACTCCACTCTTTGTTGTTGATAAAACGAAATCCCTATTAATTCCTTTGGGTATCTTTTTTCCCCATAAGGATATTGAATACAAGGAACCCTCTTTAGTGGTACTGTAATTTTGAAAATGAACGCGCAAATATCCATCAAATGTAAGTAAATATATCCGAAACATATAAAAGGCAGTTAATCCTGCAGTAAAGGAGGCTATTATTCCAAAAAAGGGCGAATACAACCAACTATTACTAAGAATCTCATCTTTGGACCAAAAGCAAGCAAGAGGTGGAATACCACAAAGAGAAAGTGTACCCCATAAAAAAGTGGTTCTTGTAATTGGAATGTATTTTCTTAAACCTCCCATAAGAACCATATTCTGACTTTTATCTGGTGAATATCCAACAAGAGGTTCCATTGAATGAATAACGGATCCGGATCCCAAGAACAATAAAGCTTTTGAATAAGCATGAGTGATCAAATGAAATAAAGCAGCTTGATAAGAACCTATACCTAGAGCTAACATCATATAACCCAATTGAGACATTGTAGAATAGGCTAAGCTTCTTTTAATATCTCTCTGAGCAAGAGCTAAAGTAGCTCCTAAGAAGAGTGTTATTGTACCTACTAAAGAAATTAAAGTCATTATCAAAGGTAAAGATATGAAAAGAGGAAAAAGCCGAGCTAGAAGAAAAATCCCCGCAGCAACCATAGTTGCTGCGTGTATAAGAGCTGAAATGGGAGTGGGTCCTTCCATAGCATCGGGTAACCATACGTGAAGAGGGAATTGTGCGGATTTCGCAACTGCACCAAGGAATAATAAAAAAGCACATATAGTAGTAAGTAAAGAGTTAATTCCATTATTAGGAATCCAGTTATTAGCTATTTTGAACAAATCCCTAAACTCTAAACTACCCGTTATCCAAAAAAAACCTAAAATTCCTAATAATAAACCAAAATCCCCTACACGATTAGTTACAAAAGCTTTTTGACAAGCACTCGCTGCGATTGGTCGTGTAAACCAAAAGCCTATCAATAAATAGGAACACATTCCCACGAGTTCCCAAAAAAAATAAATTTGTATCAAATTGGAGCTAGTAACCAATCCCAACATAGAAGTAGTGAAAAAACTTATATAAACAAAAAATCTCAAATATCCTTCATCGTGAGACATATAACCGTCACTATAAATAAGAACCAGGATTCCTACAGTAGTAATTAGTATTAACATAATAGAAGTAAGCGGGTCAATCAAGTATCCAAATTCTAAGGAAAAATCATTATTGACGGTCCAAGACCATAGATATTGATAGATAGAACTTCCTTTTATTTGTTGAATAGACAGTTGAATTGAGAATACCATAGCTATACTTAAGAATAAAACACTAGGGAAAGCCCATATGCGACGAAGATTTTTTGTTGCTGTCGGAATAAAAAAAAGGCCAAACCCCATTGACATAATAACTGGAAGTGGGAGAAGAGGGATTACCCATGCATATTGATATGTATGTTCCATAAGAAAAAAAATTGAAATTTTTACTTGAAATTTTTCTATAAAATAAAATTGTTTCCGATTCACCAAACCAATTCTTATCTCTTTCTGAAGGAATAAATAAAAAGAATACTAAAAAATACTGGAATTCTTCATTTTTGCTTATCTCATTGAGATAAGCAAAAATGAAGAATGGGTTTAATTGGTTAAATTTAAAAAGTTAATCAAATAACTTCGTTACCTAGTTATTACCTAAATAAGGATATTTATTAAAATACAAAAAAAGGTTGCATTTTTTTACTTTCTATTAATTTTGATATTTATTTAAAACAAAGATGAAGCAGCTCTCTTGTTTCGTAACTTATTAATTTAATTCCAATAAAAAGAAAACCCATGCGTGTTTATAATTTATAAATGCGTGTTTATAATAAATTATCAAATAGTCGTTACTTCATATAGAACTGAAATCCTAATGACTATAATTACCTAAGTTTTAGAATGCCTTGTTTAAGAGACTCCGTATTTTTTGTTTTGATTGGAATTCCATTATGGAATACCATTCTGAACTTAATTAACTATTTGAATTTTCCCTTCTTTTTATCCACCCGTCTTATATAGGGGATAGGCTTCCATACCATATATCTATATATGGAGTATACTTGATATATAAATATCTATAAATAGATTTAAACGGGAAACCTTTCTATATATTCTATATTATTAAAACAAAGTATAAAATATATACAGAAATTTTTTTACTTAAATTCTTGTCTTATCCGGATAAGACAAGAATTTAAGTAAAAAATAATTCAGAATTTCAGTATCTTTCAATATCTAAGTATAAATACGAAGAAAAAGAAGAAAGAAGGATTTATTTGCGGCAATAGATGTCTTTCACATACAACTAGAAAAAAGTAATCTCCTTTTTGAATGGCAGTTCCAAAAAAGCGTACTTCAATGTCAAAAAAGCGTATTCGTAAAAATATTTGGAAGAAAAAGACTTATTTTTCCATAGTACATGCTTATTCTTTAGCAAAATCAAAATCATTTTCCAGCGGCAATGAGCATCCAAAACCAAAGGGTTTTTCTGGGCAACAAACAAATAAATAATAAGGTTTTGGAATAATCTGAATTGCCCTATAAAAAAAAATTCCAATTATTTAATATGAATAATTTGGATTAATGAATTAATTAATGTACTTTTATGTGTCGAATTACTCAACACAATATTCTTAGAACAAACCCCTCTGATATCTGCTATATGGAATAAAAGTTTTGGTATACTATGTGCTAAGTATTCTTTTCCTATCAATGATCAATGAACTTTTCATAATAGAATTCTCATAAAAAAATATGAGAATTCTATTATGAAAAGTGGAGTATTCTTGCAATAGGACTTACCACTTCCATCCATTTTTTCCAAAATCATTTGAATTTCATCATTAATATAGAAACAAAACTTTTTGGATTTTGTCCATTTTATGGAAATAATTTTCAAAATTTAAAGGAGAAACTAATTAGAAAAAAAAAATAAGTTCTATATTGCAACTTATAAAATAGGAGTTCCAATTCTTTCAAGCAGTGTTTCCATTAGGAAAAGTAAGAGTTTATTGTAAAAAAAAATCGCAACGATACTACTAAACGAAGTCTATTTTAATGAAGACTCTAATGTTCCTAAATTTTAAGAACTTTCCCAATCTCGACGATTCGCGAGATAATAGCTATTATTCTTTTAAGTTACCTATTATTTTAAGTTAGCCGCCATGGTGAAATTGGTAGACACGCTGCTCTTAGGAAGCAGTGCTCAAGCATCTCGGTTCGAATCCGAGTGGCGGCATTCTCGAAAAAGAATACAATAGATTATAAAATGGATTCAATTCGAAATTTACAATTTTGTAATGGGACCTTCCCCTTATGCTATTTGCAACTTTAGAACATATATTAACTCATATCTCCTTCTCAACCATTTCCATTGTGATTACGATTCATTTGATAACCTTATTAGTTCGTGAACTTGGGGGATTACGTGATTCGTCAGAAAAAGGAATGATAGTTACTTTTTTCTCTATAACAGGATTCCTAGTTTCTCGCTGGGTTTCTTCGGGACATTTTCCATTAAGTAATTTATATGAGTCGTTGATCTTCCTTTCATGGGCTCTGTATATTCTTCATACCATTCCTAAGATACAGAACTCTAAAAATGATTTAAGCACAATAACTACGCCAAGTACTATTTTAACGCAAGGCTTTGCCACATCGGGTCTTTTAACTGAAATGCATCAATCCACAATACTAGTACCTGCTCTCCAATCTCAGTGGTTAATGATGCATGTCAGTATGATGTTACTAAGCTATGCAACTCTTTTGTGCGGATCCTTATTATCTGCCGCTATTCTAATCATTCGATTTCGAAATAATTTCCATTTCTTTTCTAAAAATAAAAAAAATGTTTTAAATAAAACATTTTTCTTTAGTGATTTCTATGCAAAAAGAAATGCTTTAAAAAGCACCTCTATTCCTTCATTCCCAAATTATTACAAATATCAATTAATGGAGCGTTTGGATTCTTGGAGTTATCGTGTCATTAGTCTAGGATTTACCCTTTTAACCATAGGTATTCTTTGTGGAGCAGTGTGGGCTAATGAGGCGTGGGGATCCTATTGGAATTGGGATCCTAAGGAAACTTGGGCATTTATTACTTGGACCATATTTGCAATTTATTTACATAGTAGAACAAATCCAAATTGGAAGGGTACGAATTCTGCACTTGTAGCTTCGATAGGATTTCTTATAATTTGGATCTGCTATTTTGGTATCAATCTATTAGGAATAGGTTTACATAGTTATGGTTCGTTTATATTAACACCTAAATGATTAGATAAAATAAAACCTTCATGAAGGTTTTTCCTTTTTTGTTTTATTTGAGAACCCCTTGAACGCAACGCCTTCTCAAAGGGTTCTCAAAAATTCAAGATAGATCTAATTAGACTTCTGGATTAATAGAGCAGACTAGTAAAAAAACCTATTTTTTATTTAGGATAATAATTGGATAAGAGAGCCTCCACCCTATCAACGGATAGGGAGAGAACAAAATCTGGATAAATACCAATTCCTATTACTGGTAAAAAGATACAGATTAAAATAAAGAGTTCTCGTGGTCCAGAATCCACAAAATTTTCGTTTGGAACATTAAATAGCTTGTATCCATAGAACATCTGGCGTAACATAGATAATAAATAAATAGGAGTTAATATCATTCCTATTGCCATTACAAAAGTAATTAGCATTTTTGGCATTAACAGAAATTTGGGACTAGTAATTAGGCCAAAAAAGACTACTAATTCTGCGACAAAACCACTCATTCCTGGTAAGGCAAGAGAAGCCATTGAAAAGCTACTAAACATAGTAAAAATTTTTGGCATTGGGATAGATATTCCCCCCAGTTCTTCGAGATAAACAAGACGCATTCTATCAGAAGCCGTTCCTGCCAAGAAAAAAAGTGTAGCACCAATAAATCCATGGGATAATATTTGTAAAATAGCTCCATTGAGTCCAATGTTGGTTATGGAACCAATTCCTATAATTATGAAACCCATGTGAGATACAGAGGAATAGGCTATTCTTTTTTTGAAATTTCGTTGACCAAGAGAAGTTGAAGCTGCATAGATTATTTGGATCGCTCCTATTATTACTAACCAGGGCGAAAATAGATAATGAGCATGAGGTAACAATTCCATGTTGATCCGAATCAATCCATATGCTCCCATCTTTAATAAGATTCCCGCTAAAAGCATACATGTACTATAATGCGCTTCCCCGTGGGTATCCGGTAACCACGTATGTAAGGGTATAATCGGCAATTTGACAGCATAAGCAATAAGGAAGCCAAAATATAAAAGTATTTCCAAGGTTGCAGGGTATGATTGATTAATTAATCTTTCCAAATCTAATCCTGGTTCGTTAGAACCATATAAGCCCATACCCAGAACTCCGATTAAGAAAAAGATGGAGCCGCCTGCAGTATACAAAATAAACTTTGTAGCGGAATATAGACGCCTCTTTCCCCCCCACATAGATAAAAGTAAGTAAACAGGAATTAATTCTAACTCCCACATGATAAAAAAAAGTAAAAGGTCTCGCGAAGAAAATAATCCTATTTGACCACTATACATTGCGAGCATCAGGAAATAGAATAATCGCGAATTCCGGGTAACTGGCCAAGCTGCTAAAGTAGCTAAAGTAGTGATAAATCCTGTCAATAAAATAGATCCTAATGAAAGTCCATCGATTCCCAATCTCCAGTGGAAATCGAAGATATCTATCCATTTATAATCCTCCTTTAATTGGATTAAGGGATCCTCCAGTTGGAAATGATAACAGAATGCATAAGTCATTAGAAGGAATTCTAATAAACAAATAGATATAGTATACCACCTAACTATTTTGTTTCCCCTATGAGGTAAAAAGAAAATTAATGAACCTGCAAATATCGGCAAAACAACAAGTATTGTTAACCAAGGAAAATAACTCATGATAAAGTGATAAAGACAAGATACGTTTTGACCATAAAAGCCTGTGCTCGATTATTTCGAGCACAGGCTTCTTCGGTAAAGAGGAATCAGACGATTCGAATGAAGTTTTTTGTAACGTATCAATAAGATAAAGCCATGCTACGGGTTGTTTCAGGCCCTAAATAAACGCGGACACTTAAAAAATCTGTCGGGCAAGCGGATTCACATCTCTTACAACCCACACAATCTTCGGTTCTCGGCGCGGAAGCAATTTGCTTGGCTTTACATCCATCCCAGGGTATCATTTCTAATACATCTGTTGGACAAGCTCGTACACATTGAGTGCATCCTATACATGTATCGTAAATTTTTACGGAATGTGACATTGGATCTATAAATTTTTCTTTTCAACATAAAATTTTTCGATCTGGTAAAAATGAAATTAGTACTATATGAGTCATATGTATTGTAGACACCAGACGAAGCAATGGTTTATCCAAATTTCAAAAATAATAATCTATTTTTTAATCCGTTTGTGAGAAAGTGTGAAAAGAGCCAAGAGACTTTAATTTTGGACTTCAACAATCAGAATTATACTAATTGTACATATGAATTCGAAGTAGCCAATAAATTGGCTATCGTCTTTTCAATATAAATTATTGCAATATTCAAATTGCAATATCAATGAATTACAAAAATTCCTTTAAGTGAAAAAAGAATACTATGGAATAACTTAACTTAAAGAAAATAGTATTGATTTCTATTCATCTTAATATTCAATATTATTATATGTGTGCCTTTGTTTAGAGGATTGTATGTCTAATTATTTAAAAGTCCAATTATTCCATAGTCTAATTATTCAATAAATTAGATTGATTGATACGAGTGGATTTCCTATTACGATGGATAGAAGAAAGAATGGATAGTCCAATAGCGGCCTCAGCAGCCGCAAGGGCTATCACAAAAATTGCGAAAATGTCTCCTTTTAATTGGCGACTATCAAATAGATCAGAAAATGTTACGAGATTTAGATTAATTGAATTCAGTATAAGTTCAAGACATATTAGAGCTCTAACCATGTTTCGGCTTGTGATCAATCCATAGATACCAATCGAAAATAAATAGACACTCAAAAAAAGTACAAGCTCAAACATCATTAATTAACTCCTTATCAATCTCGATTCATTTCAATATGAGGACAAGAATTGAACCGATTCAATTAATTACAATATAACAATTACACAACAAAAGAGAAAAGAAAGAAGGTATTTGTTGGCGGTAGACGGTTTTTACTAAATCAAAAGTGTGATTATTTAGTTATTTATTTTAGATTTGCAATTCTTTTAATTTTTACTCTTTCTAAGTTTTATTATTTTATTGCCGAGCCATAGTAATTGCACCTATTAAAGAAACTAGAAGAATTATGGAAATGAGTTCAAATGGAAGATAAAAATCGGTTGCTAAATGAATCCCAATTTGTTGAACATTATTTATGAGACCCTGTTCTACTATTTGGTTTGATCTTGTAGTCCAAAGAATTCCATACCATGATGTATCTGGGATAGTAGTCATTAGTGAAAAAGCAATAGTTATACAAACAAGTGAAGTGAACCCATCTCCAATAGTCCAATAATTCTTATCTTTAGACCATTCTGAGCCATTTACGAACATTACAGCGAATATGATCAAGACATTTATGGCTCCCACATAAATAAGAAGTTGTGCCACAGCTACAAAGTAGGAATTTAATAAAAAATAGAATAAGGATATACAAACAAGAACTAATCCCAGCGAAAAGGCAGAATAAATGGGGTTGGTAAGTAATACTACTCCTAGACCCCCTAGTAGAAGAACAAATCCCCCAAATAGCATAAGAATCTCATGTATTGGCCCAGGTAAATCCATTATGGATAAAAAGAAATTAAAATAGTATAAAATTTTTCATGAACTGACTAAAACTAAAGGATTCAAGGAAGGAAAAAGGGATTAGGATATTTTTTTGTGTATAAGCTGTATAGTTAGAAATTATATCACGAAAATCTAGTCTGATTTAAAATAATAAAAAATTTCCAAAAAGCAGTAGTTATTTGTTTTTCTTTATAGTTAGCAAAGGATTCTTATATTTTTATAACAAAAATAACAAATACGAGTTTAGTAATCAGTAATCGTTCTTGAATTCGAGGATTTATCTTCGTCTATTTTACTTTCAGTGGAATTCCTAATTGTTTGAATTGTGTAATCTTCCATTATGGAGATTGGTAACCGACTTAAAGCAATTTGATTGTAATTCAATTCATGACGATCATAAGTAGAAAGTTCATATTCTTCAGTCATTGATAAACAGCTTGTTGGACAGTACTCAACACAATTGCCACAAAATATACAAACTCCGAAATCAATACTATAATTAAGCAATTGTTTCCTTTTAATATCCTTTTCAAATCTCCAATCTACAAGGGGTAGATCTATCGGACATACCCGAACACATACTTCACAAGCAATACATTTATCAAATTCAAAGTGGATTCGCCCCCGGAAACGCTCTGGTGTAATTGATTTTTCATAAGGGTAATGAATCGTTATAGGTAAACGATTTGTGTGGGATAAGGTAGTTATGAAACTTTGACCAATGTACCTTGTAGCACGTATTGTTTGTTGACCATAACTCATGAACCCAGTTACCATAGGGAACATATTCATTCTAAATATCTATGAAAAAGATATGTTTCTTTCTCTTGTTTGAGAGAGCCTTTGTGTTGAAAATATTCTTACTGTTATTGTATTATCTTATTTATAGTGAAACAAGTTGGGAAGAGGTTGTTAATAAGAGATTGCCCAGGGAAATAGGTAAAAGAAATTTCCATCCAAGATTTAATAACTGATCCATTCTCATCCTGGGTAAAGTCCATCTTATTGTGATAGAAATGAAGAGAAATAAATAAGCTTTAGTTAATGTAATAAAGATACCCATTGTCATTTCCAAAATCCCAACCGCGTTATTCATTTGGAAAAAATCAAAAAAAGATATATAGGGAATAGATAAATTCCACCCGCCTAAGTAGAGAACTGTTACAAATAAAGAGGAAACTAATAAATTAAGGTAAGAAACAAGATAAAATAAACCATATTTTATACCCGAATATTCGGTTTGATAACCTGCTACTAATTCTTCTTCTGCTTCTGGTAAATCAAAGGGTAATCTTTCACATTCTGCCAAAGAAGAAATTAGAAAAACCATAAAACCTATAGGCTGACGCCAAATATTCCATCCAAAAAAACCATATTTAGACTGTGCTTCAACTATATCAACTGTACTTGAACTGTTAGATAATCATAGTCGATGATAACATTACAGTTCCCACCGCTATTCCAAAACCGTACATGAAACCTTAGCTTCATACGGCTTCTCTATGATCAGAAAAAAGAGAGGACTGTTTCGTTTCATTATTAGCCCCGGGGCGTAAATAGAATTAGGTAAAATAAAATATATTGGAAAGTCCTAAATTAGACCAAAGGAATTCCGTCTGCTAGAATAAGAAAAAGCGCTTCTGAATTGATCTCATCCTTTATAATATAATTTTTTTTTCTTTGTTCAGTAATAACTTAATCTTGGAATAAAACACTTGTTATAGAAATTAAATTAATAAATGAAAAGATTTGGGCATTAGTTTATGAGGAATTCTGTATGAATATGGATAGAGGAAGGAAATAATTGAAATTTTTTTGTATTGCACTCCATATCTTTTGTCCTACTCTTCTTTCCCTGGGTAGGGGGTATTTAAAAAGAAAAAAAGGGATAAAGGGTTAATTCGTTCTTTATAGCCATTTCCTTAACAAGTGAATAGGAGCATACTCTGGATCGGAATCTGAATGAAGAAAGTACTACTTGATAATTTCCACTAATTTCAAGTCCTTATTACGATTCCTTTTATGGGGCAAAATATCTAATGTCTTAGATTCCCCATTACTAATCCTTTATGTACTTTAGTGTTCCTAACCCTTCACTAACTTTTGATGGATTCTTCTTATGATTATAAGTTATAGTAATAACTATAAATATTGCTAGTAATTTAATTCCATAGCGCAAATCCTTTATTCTTGCCCGCTTCAAGATATGATGAATAATTAAAAAAAATCAACCTTGGGATAAAGAGTTTACACTGCTTATGTTTACTTCAACTTTTTCTTGTACGTAGGAAATGAGATTTTTTCTTTTTACTACAAATTTAGAAGCTGTTTTGTTTCACTCATATAGCTATCTAGTTTCACTTATCAACTCGAATACAGAATAAGAAAAGGGAGATAAATAGTTAATGGATTTTAGAGGAAAAAGATCCTATTTTAACGAATCACACGTAGAGATATTGCTAGCACACAAAAAGTTAATGGTATTTCATAACTAATGGATTGAGCAGCAGCTCGTAGACCGCCTGAAAAAGAATATTTATTATTTGAGCTATATCCTGCCATAAGAAGACCAATAGGAGCAATACTTGAAATGGCAATCCATAAAAAAACACCAATGCTAAGATCGGCTAAAACAAAATGATATCCCAAAGGGATAACTAAAAAACTTAATAAAATTGATATGACTGCTATAGAGGGTCCAACGCTAAATAAAGGAATATCTCCTCGGGATGGTAGAATATCTTCTTTAAAAAGTAGCTTAGTCCCATCTGCTATAGCTTGAAGCAGTCCCAAGGGGCCAGCATATTCAGGGCCAATACGTTGTTGTATCGATGCAGATATTTCTCTTTCTAACCACACAATGACGAGTACCTCTATTGTGATTCCCAAAAGGAGGCTCAAAATGGGTAGAATTGATATGAGTCCATAGACTTCTTTTAATAATTCCGATTTCGAAAAAGAATTGATAGTTTCTATTTCTACCCTATCTATTATCATTTCAACGGTCAACTTCCCCCATAATGATATCTATACTACCTAATATCGTCATGATATCAGCCAATTTCATTTTTTTAACTAGCTGAGGGAGAATTTGTAAATTAATAAAACCGGGTGGACGAATTTTCCATCTCCAGGGGAAAAGGCTATCATCTCCTACTAGATAAATTCCTAATTCACCTTTTGGGGCTTCCACTCTTACATAAAGCTCTTGCTTTGACAATTCAAAATTGGGTGAAGGTTTTTTACCAAGAAATCTATATTCAAAATCATTCCATTCGGAATTCTTTGCTTTCTTAAAGCGTCGGACTTCTAAATTCTCATAAGGTCCTCCAGGAATTTTTTCTACAGCTTGTTGAATTATTTTGATGGACTCTCTCATTTCACTGATTCGTACTAAATAGCGAGCTAACGAATCCCCTTCTTTTTGCCATTGGACTTTCCAATCAAATTGGTTGTAAGACTCATAAAGATCTACTTTACGAAGATCCCATTGTATTCCCGAAGCTCGTAACATCGGTCCCGATAAGCCCCAATTTACTGCTTCTTCTCCGCTAATAAAACCTACTCCCTCAACTCGCTCCAAAAAAATGGGATTCTGTGTAATAAGTTGTTGATATTCAACAATTCCGCGTAAAAAATAATCACAGAAATCTAAACATTTATCGATCCATCCATAAGGTAGATCTGCAGCTACTCCTCCGATGCGAAAGTAATTGTGCATCATTCGCATACCTGTAGCAGCTTCAAATAGATCGTATATCAATTCTCTCTCTCTAAAAATATAGAAAAAAGGAGTCTGTGCCCCGAGATCCGCCATAAAAGGCCCAAGCCATAACAAGTGAGAAGCTATACGGCTCAACTCTAACATAATTACCCTAATATAGCTGGCTCTTTGGGGTATTTGAATATTCTCTAAGAATTCTGGTGCATTTACTGTTATTGCTTCCGTAAACATAGTAGCTAAATAATCCCACCGTGTTACATAAGGTAAGTATTGTATAATAGTTCGGTTTTCCGCGATTTTTTCCATTCCTCTGTGTAAATAGCCTAATATGGGTTCACAATCAATAACATCTTCACCATCGAGAGTAACGATCAGTCGAAGAACACCATGCATTGATGGGTGTTGAGGGCCCATATTGACTATCATGAGATCTTTTCTTGTAAGCGGTAGACTCATATCCTTTCTTCCTTAATTCATTATTCCATGAAAATGGATTATTCCATGAATTCCTCAAAACGAGGCTCATCAAAATGCAAAATATAAGACTACTATAAGACTACTAAGAAAATAAGAAAAAAATTGGAACGATTAAATTACTGCTCCCGAATATTCAACTGACTGATTAATTTCTTATAACGTACTCTATTTTTCTTTGCCAAATAAGCCAGTAAACGTCGACGTTTTCCCAAAAGTATTCGTAGACCTCTTTCCGATGAAAAATCTTTTTTGTGTAATTCCAAATGTGAAGCAAGTCTCCGTATCTTATTGGTGAAACTGAATACTTGAAATTCAACAGAACCCCTGTTTTCTTCTTTTTCTTCTTTAACCATAAATCCCAAAATTTTTCTACCTCCTTTCTTTTTCATATATTTTTCTGATCAGGAAAAATAAAAAATTATGTCAGTTATTTTGAAGTTATTCTAATCTCGTACACACAAAAATTTGCAATTATTCATCTACTGCTGGAATTTGGATTTATTTTATCGATGCAAATTGGATTTGGATAGAAGAGTACATTCTTTCTAATATTTTAGATAGAAGAAATGCTAAAATATTAGAAAGAATTTTGCTGATTTATTTATT